GTGCTACTGTGATTTTGAAAATAAACGCGCAAATACCCATCAAAGGTAAGTAAATATACCCGAAACATATAAAATGCAGTTAATCCTATTGTGAAACAAGGTATTATTGCAAAAATTGGTGAATATAACCAACTATCATTAAGAATTTCATCTTTGGACCAAAAACAAGCAAGAGGTGGAATACCACAAAGAGAAAGTGTACCTAATAAAAAAGTAGTTCTTGTAATTGGAACATATCTTGTTAAACCACCCATAAGAACCATATTCTGACTTTTTTCTGGTGAATATCCAACAATAGGTTCCATTGAATGAATAATGGATCCAGATCCCAAAAACAATAAAGCTTTAGAATAGGCATGAGTGATCAAATGGAATAAAGCCGCTCGATAAGAACCTATACCTAGAGCTAACATAATATAACCTAATTGAGACATTGTAGAATAAGCTAAACTTCTTTTAATGTCTCTTTGAGCAAGAGAAAAAGTAGCTCCTAATAGTACTGTTATTACACCTATTAAAGAAATGAAATTCATTATATAAGGTATGTCTATGAAAAGGGGAATAAGCCGAGCTACAAGAAAAATTCCTGCTGCTACCATAGTAGCGGCGTGTATAAGGGCCGAGATAGGAGTAGGTCCTTCCATGGCATCAGGTAACCATACGTGGAGGGGGAATTGTGCAGATTTAGCAACTGCACCGACAAATAATAAAGAGGCACACAAAGTAGCAAATAAGGAGCTGACCCCATTATCATGGATCAAGTTATTAGCTATTTCGAACAAATCCCGAAATTCCAAACTACCTGTTATCCAATAAAGACCTAAGATTCCTAATAATAAACCAAAATCTCCTACACGATTAGTTACAAAAGCTTTTTGACAAGCACTTGCGGCAATCGGTCGTGTGAACCAAAACCCTATTAATAAATATGAACACATTCCCACTAGTTCCCAAAAAATATGAATTTGTATCAAATTAGAACTAGTAACTAATCCCAACATGGAAGTATTGGAAAAACTCATATAAGCAAAAAATCTCAAATATCCTTGGTCGTGAGACATATAATTGTCACTATAAATAAGAATCATGACTCCAACAGTAGTAATTAGTATTGACATAATAGAAGTAAGTGGATCGATCAAATATCCAAACTCTAAGGAAAAATCAATATCTATGGTCCAAGACCATAGATATTGATAAATAAAACTTCCATTTATTTGTTGAATAGACAGATTGGCCGAAAATCCCATAGCTATACTTAACAGAAAAATACTAGGAAAAGCCCATATACGACGAATATTTTTTGTTGCTGTCGGAATAAGTATAAGTCCAAATCCTATTGACATAGTAACTGTAAGTGGAAGAAAAGGTATTATCCATGCATATTGATATGTATGTTCCATAAGAAAACAAACAAATTGAGATTTTTTTTTTATAATTAATAATTGTTTCCGATTCACCAATTCTTATCTCTTTCGAAAAGAACAATAAACAATAATAATGAAAAATATATAATAATATATATATATATTATTATTAATAATAAAATATAATATTTTAAATATAACAAATAATATATATATATTATTTGTTATTTTATGTTAAATGTTAAATCATGTTAAATGTTGAAAGTTAAAAAAAAAACTATTATTCACAGAATAAAGTATAGATAATGATTAAAAAAAAAACGATCTATTCCGAACAATACATGTCTTTCACATACAACGATAAATAAAAATGAGTAACCCTTTTTTGAATGGCAGTTCCAAAAAAATGTATTTCTATGTCAAAAAAACATATTCGTAGGAATATTTGGAAGAAAAAAGGATATTTAACTGCAGTAAAAGCTTTTTCTTTAGCGAAATCGGTTTCCACCGGACATTCAAAAAGTTTTTTTGTGCGACAAACAAATAATAAAGTTTTGGGATAATCGGAATTGACATAGCCCGAAGAACTGAAAATTTTTTAAGATGAACGATTCACATTAATTAATGTATTGAACTACTCAATATTAGTTATAACTAGCTGTGGTATGTAGAATAAGAGTTTTCTGTATATTGGGTTCTTATTAAGAATAGTATTTTTCCCTATCCATTAACCTTTCACAATAGAAAAATAGGATTAAGATTTTCTATTGTGAATAGTACAATTGCCATAGAAATTTAAACTCTTTTTTTTATATGCCTAACCTAAAACTTAATTGGTTTGGTAAATGTTACCTTATTTATATTATATACATATACACAATGAAGAGTATTAATACTTAATGATACTAAAGTATCGGAATCGTTAGAAAAATTCCAAATGAAAAACAAATCATCAAAAAAAAATAGAAAGAAAAAGGACAATTCTTAATTCTATCCCTCGACTGAGAGCAAAACTATCGAAATTTCAACTGTATCGGGGGAACTTAGTTTATAGTACGTGAAAGTTGATTGTTAAAACTGAACCTAGGACGATACTAACTAAGGATTATTTTATTGAATGAAGATTCAAATATGAATTTAAACGAGTCTTTTTTCATCGATTCTAATGTTTCCTAGACTATATTGAATCCTTGATTCTTGACGATTCAACATGAATTGAATATTATTATTTCAAGTAAGCCGCCATGGTGAAATCGGTAGACACGCTGCTCTTAGGAAGCAGTGCTAGAGCATCTCGGTTCGAGTCCGAGTGGCGGCATCCTCTAAAAGAGACACAATGTATCCTATAATGTATTCAATTTCCGATTTCAATTCTGTAATGGGACACTTTTTTATGATATTTGTGACTTTAGAACATATATTAACTCATATCTCTTTTTCGATCATTTCAATTGTGATTACGATTCATTTCATGAACTTATTAGTCTACGAAATCGTAGGATTACGTGATTCATCGGAAAAAGGGATGATAGCCACCTTTTTCTCTATAACAGGATTATTAATTTCTCGTTGGATTTCTTCGGGACATTTTCCGTTAAGTAATTTATACGAGTCATTAATCTTCCTTTCATGTAGTTTATTTATTATTCATATAATTTCCAAGAAATTGAACCATAAAAATGATTTAAGCATAATAACTACCCCAAGTACTATTTTTACTCAAGGCTTCGCTACGTCGGGTCTTTCAACTGAAATGCATCAATCCGCAATATTAGTACCCGCTCTACAATCTCAGTGGTTAATGATGCACGTAAGTATGATGTTATTGAGCTATGCAGCTCTTTTATGCGGATCGTTATTATCAATTGCTCTTCTAATCATTACATTTCGAAACAACATCAATTTTTTTTGTAAAAGCAATAATTTCTTAATTAGATCATTTTTCTTTGGTGAGATTAAATACTTGAATGAAAAAAGAAGAAGGGTTTTTAAAAACCCTTCTTTTCTTTCATTTCAAAATTATTACAAATATCAATTGACTCAACGTTTGGATTATTGGAGTTATCGTATGATTAGTTTAGGGTTTACCTTTTTAACCATAGGCATTCTTTGTGGAGCAGTATGGGCCAATGAAGCATGGGGATCTTATTGGAGTTGGGACCCGAAGGAAACTTGGGCATTTATTACTTGGACCATATTCGCGATTTATTCACATACTAGAACAAATCAAAGTTTACAAGGTACGAACTCGGCACTTATAGCTTCTATAGGGTTTTTTATAATTTGGATATGCTATTTTGGGGTCAATCTATTAGGAATAGGTTTACATAGTTATGGTTCATTCACATTAACATCTAATTGAATAAGCTACATGAAAAATACATAAGAATATCGTCCCATATATAACGAAAGTTTGCTTGTTCGAGTTTTTGTTTTGACAACCTGTCAAAACAAAAACTCGAAATGCATCTCATTACAATTCTAATTCACTTTCTTTTTTTGCATTGTACAGCGAACGATTTAAAAAAAATCTTAAAATTAAAGAATTATAAGACTTTTTGTCTCATTAATGAAACACTATCTATAAAAGTAATTAGATAGGATAGCTTGTACCCTGTCAACTGATAACGAGAGAACGAAATCAGGATAAATACCAATCCCTATTATGGGTAGAAAGATACAAATTGAAACAAATAGTTCTCGTGGTCCAGAATCCAAAAAATTAGAGTGTGGAACATTGAATAGCTTGTATCCATAGAACATCTGACGTGACATAGATAATAAATAAATAGGAGTTAATATCACTCCAATTGCCATTACAAAAGTAATTAGTATTTTTGGGATTAAAAGATATTTTGGACTAGTAATTATTCCCAAAAATACTACCGATTCCGCAACAAAACCACTCATTCCTGGCAATGCAAGAGAAGCCATCGAGAAACTACTGAACATGGTAAATATTTTTGGCATTGGGATGGATATCCCTCCCATTTCGTCGAGATAAACAAGACGTGTTCTATCACAACTCGTTCCTGCCAAGAAAAAAAGTGCAGCACCAATAAATCCATGAGAGAGTATTTGTAAAATGGCTCCATTGAGTCCCATGTCGGTTATAGAACCAATTCCTATAATTGTAAAACCCATGTGAGATACAGAGGAATAGGCTATTCTCTTTTTAAAATTGCGTTGACCGAGAGAAATTAAAGCTGCATAGATTATTTGCATCGCTCCAACTATTACCAACCAGGGAGAAAATATAGAATGAGCGTGGGGTAATAATTCCATATTGATCCGAATCAATCCATATGCTCCCATTTTTAATAAGATTCCAGCTAGAAGCATACATGTACTGTAATGTGCTTCTCCATGGGTATTTGGTAACCATGTATGCAGGGGTATAATCGGCGATTTGACAGCATAAGCAATAAAGAAACCAAAATATAATATTATTTCCAATGCCACAGGATATGATTGATTAGCTAATCTTTCAAAATCTAATGTTGGTTCATTGGAACCATATAAACCCATACCTAGAACTCCTATTAAGAGAAAAATAGAACCCCCTGCTGTGTACAAAATAAACTTTGTAGCCGAGTAGAGACGTTTTTTTCCCCCCCACATGGATAAAAGTAAGTAAACAGGAATTAATTCTAACTCCCACATGATGAAAAAAAGTAAAAGGTCTCGAGAAGAAAATGATCCTATTTGACCGCTGTACATTGCTAACATCAGGAAATAGAACAATCGCGAATTTCGCGTAACTGGCCAAGCTGCTAAAGTAGCTAAAGTAGTGATAAATCCTGTCAGTAAAATGGGTCCTATGGAAAGTCCATCGATTCCCAGTCTCCAGTGAAAATCAAAAATATCTATCCATTTATAATCTTCTTCCAATTGGATTAATGGATCGTCCAATTGGAAATGATAACAGAATGCATAGGTTGTTAGAAGGAGTTCTAATAAGCATATACAAATAGTATACCATCTAAACATCTTATTTCCTCTATGAGGAAAAAAGAAAATTGAGGAACCCGCGAATATCGGCAAAACTGCAAGTATTGTTAACCAAGGAAAATAACTCATGATAAAGACAAGATATGTTTTGACCAGAAAAACCCGTGCTCGAAATAATAAATTTTATCGAGTACGGGCTTTTGTCGGTAAAGAGGAATCAAATGATTCAAGTGGAGTTTTTTGTAATGTATCAATAAGATAGACCCATGCTGCGAGTTGTTTCATGCCATAAATAAACACGGACACTCAAAAAATCTGTTGGGCAGGCGGATTCACATCTCTTACAACCTACACAGTCTTCGGTTCTTGGTGCGGAAGCAATTTGCTTAGCTTTACATCCGTCCCAAGGTATCATTTCCAATACATCTGTGGGGCAGGCTCGTACACATTGAGTACACCCTATACATGTATCATAAATTTTTACTGAATGTGACATTGGATCTATAAATTCCAGCTTTGAGCATAAAAAATTTTCGATCTGGTAAAATAAAATTAGTAGTAAATGAATCATACATTTATATTGTAGACACCAGACGAAGCAGTGGTTTATCAAAATTTTAAGAATCAATATATTTCTAAACCTGTTCATGAGAAAAGTCCAAGAGACTTTGATTTCTCTTTCAACAACCATGATCATGCGAGTTGCACATGTGAATTCAAATTGACCAACAAATGAAATTGGTCAATATTTCAATATTAATTCAAAGTATTTATTCAATATGAAAATATTTATTATTCAATAGTAAATTAATTCAATACTAAATATATATATATATATATATATTATATATTTTATATATATATTATATATTTTATATATTTATTTTATAATAATAATAAATATTTATAATAATAATATAATAATAATAATAAAAATTATAATCAAAAAAAATTTAAATAATAAAATTATAATAAAATTATAATAAAATTATAATATATAATATCTAATAGATTAATATTCTATGTGATATTATGTATCTTATGATCATAACTAATTATTCAACAAATTCGATTGATTGATACGAGTTGATTTTCTGTTACGATGGATTGATGAAACAATAGCTAGCCCAATAGCTGCTTCAGCAGCCGCAACAGCTATAACAAAGATTGAGAAAATGTCGCCTTTTAATTGGCGACTATCAAATATATCTGAAAATGTTACGAGATTGATATTAACCGAATTGAGTATAAGCTCAAGACACATAAGTGCTCTAACCATCTTTCGACTTGTGATCAATCCATAGATACCGATAGAGAATAAATAGACACTCAAAAAAAGTACATGCTCGAACATCATTGACTAACTCCTTAGCAATCTCGATTCATTTCAATATGAACAACAATTCAACCGATTCGATTGATTAGAATAGAACGATTACAGAATAAAAGAAGGTATTGGCAATAGATAGGTTTAATTAAAAACCTTATAAAAACCTTAAACCTTTCCATTTATTTTATTTATTTAGTTATTTATTTAGAATTAAATTCTAAGTATTTATTATTGACGAGCCATAGTAATTGCACCTATCAAGGAAACTAAAAGAATTATGGAAATGAGTTCAAACGGAAGATAAAAATCTGTTGATAAATGAATACCAATTTGTTGAATGTTACTTATTAGGTCCTGTTCCATAATCTGGCTTGATCTTGTAGTCCAAAAAATTCCGTACCATGACGTATCTGGGATAATAGTAATTAGTGAAAAAAGAATACTTGTACAAACCAGTGAAGTGACCCCATCTCCAATGGTCCAAAAATAGGAATCATTGGAATATTCTGAACCATTCATGAACATTACAGCAAATATGATTAAGACATTTATAGCTCCAACATAAATAAGGAGCTGTGCGGCAGCTACAAAATAGGAATTCGATAGAATATAGAATAAGGATATACAAACAAGAACCAATCCCAACGAAAAGGCAGAAAAAATGGGATTGGTAAGTAATACTACTCCCAGACCTCCTAATACAAGAACTGATCCAAAAAATACTACAAGAATATCATGTATTGGTCCAGGTAAATCCATTATTAAAATAATAAATTAATAAATAAGTCGAAATATTTCATGACCTTACTGAATGGTCCAGGAAAGGAAAAAGGGTTGCCCCATTTTTTTCTTGTATATGATACATTCCTAATTGAATTAAAACTTTTTTTTATATAGATTAATGTAGATATAGATAAAATTATCGAGAAAAGAGTAATGGGGATTGTATATTTCGAAATCATCACGAAAAATATATTCTCAGTTTAAATCAAAGAATAATTCTCAACAATCAATAATTATTAGTTATTATTTGTAGTTACTGACCAAACAAAATAAAAAAAGCTTGGGTCTTTTATATCAAAACAAAATCTTAGTAATTGGTAATCGTTCTTGAATCAAAGGGTTTATCTTTGTCTATTTTGATTTGAGTCGAATTCATAACTGTTTGAATTGTGTAATCTCCAATTATTGACATTGGTAACCGACCCAAAGCAATTTGATTATAATTCAATTCGTGACGATCAGAAGTAGAAAGTTCATATTCTTCAGTCATTGATAAACAGTTTGTTGGACAATACTCGACACAATTACCACAAAATATACAGACCCCAAAATCAATACTATAATTAAGCAATTGTTTTTTTTTAATATCTCTTTCAAATCTCCAATCAACAACGGGTAGATCTATCGGGCATACACGAACACATACTTCACAAGCAATACATTTATCAAATTCAAAGTGGATTCGACCACGGAAACGCTCTGATGTGATCGATTTTTCATAAGGATATTGAATAGTTATAGGTAAACGATTTGTGTGGGATAAGGTAATTACGAAACTTTGACCAATATACCTTGCAGCTCGTATTGTTTGTTGACTATAATTCATGAACCCAGTCACCATAGAGAACATATTGTAAATATCCAGGAATAAATTGATGTTTCTTTCTCTTGTTTGAAAGAGGTTATGAATCTGGAATATCCTTATCGTATTTTCTTATTTATAGTGAAACAAGTTGGGAAGAAGTTGTCAATAATAGATTACCTAAAGAAATAGGTAAAAGAAATTTCCATCCAAGATTTAATAGCTGGTCCATTCTTATCCTAGGCAAAGTCCACCTTGTTGTGATAGGAATGAACAGAAACAAATAAGCTTTAGCTAATGTAATAAAGATACCAATTGTAATTCCAAAAACTCCGGCCATTTTATTTATTCCGAAAAGTTCAGGAATAGATATGTACGGAATAGAAAAATTCCACCCACCTAAGTAAAGAACTGTTACAAATAATGAAGAAAGTAATAGATTTAGGTAAGAAGCAATATAAAATAAACCGAACTTGATACCTGAATATTCGGTTTGATAACCTGCTACTAATTCCTCCTCTGCTTCCGGTAAATCAAATGGCAATCTCTCACATTCGGCTAGAGAAGAAATTAGAAAAACAATAAACCCTATAGGTTGACGCCACAGATTCCACCCCCAAAAACCATATTTTGACTGTGCTTCAACTATATCAACTGTACTTGAACTATTAGATAATCATAGTCGATAATAACATCACTGTTCCCATCGCTATTACAAAACCGTACATGAAACTTCAGCTTCATACGGCTCCTCTATGGCCACAAATAAATGTAAGGACTGGTTCGGTATTTTCACCCGGATAGATCGAATAAAGATACATCGGAGAGTCCCAAATTAGACCAATGGAATTCTGTCCGCTAGAATAAGAAAAAAAGTGCTTCCGAATTGATCTCATCCTTATAATGATAATGATAATTTTTCTTTGTTCGGTAATAACTTAATCTTTCAATAAAATATTCGTTATCAATGTATATATATATAGGCATTAGTTCATGAATAATGATAAGAATTCCGTATGTATGAATACAGATATAGGAAAGAAAGAATAAATAAAGATCTTTTTTTTTTTATTTTATAAAAATTTTTATTCATTCATTCGATTATTGCATTCCATTTCTTTTGTTCCTGTTCTTCTGTCTCAGAAGAAGGTATTTAGAAAAAAAAAATAAAGGATTAATTCGTTCTTGATAGTCATTTCTTTAATCAGTGAATAGGAGCATACTCGAGATCGGAATCGTAGGGAGATACTTCTTGATCATTTCTACCAACTTAAAGCCCTTATTATGATTCGTTTTATGCAGAAATATCTCTTTTTTTGATACCTTACATTATCCCCATTACTAATCCTTTGTGTACCTTGGTGTTCCTAACTGTCCACCGATTTTTGATTGATCCCCGGTATGTTAATACATACAAGGCAGTAGTGGAAACTCCATACAGTTGATCTTTTGCACCCGCTTCAAGATATGATGACTAATCAAAGAATCTCAATCTTGGGGTAAACAGTTTACGCTGCTTATGTTTACTTTAATTTCATTCTTGTACATAGGGAATGAGATTTTCTCTTCTTACTGCAAATTTATAAGCTGTTTTGTTTCACTCATATAACTATCTGGTTTAACTCATCGATGAATAAAAAAAAATATCTATTCAATACATTCAACCTCTTTTCTTTATTTATTTCTAGGAAAGAGGTAAAAGTTCATATTCCAACGAATCACACGTAGAGATATTGATAACACACATAGAGTTAATGGTATTTCATAACTAATAGATTGAGCAGCAGCTCGTAGACCACCTGAAAAAGAATATTTATTATTCGATCCATATCCTGACATAAGAAGCCCAATAGGGGCAATACTTGAAATGGTGATCCATAAAAAAACACCTATACTGAGATCACCTAAAACAAGGCGGTATCCAAAAGGAATTACTAAATAACTTAGTAGAATTGATATGACCGCTATAGACGGTCCGACACTAAACAAACGAATGTCTCCTCTAGATGGGAGTAGGTCCTCCTTAAAAAGTAATTTAGTCCCATCCGCTAGAGCTTGAAGAATTCCCAACGGACCAGCATATTCAGGCCCAATACGTTGTTGTATCGTTGCAGATATTTCTCTTTCTAACCACACAATTACTAGTACCCCTATTATGATTCCAAATATAAGGGTAAAAATGAATACAAACATCCATATGAGTCCATAGATTTCTTTTATGGATTCCGATGTAGAAAAAGAATTGATAGCTTGTACTTCTGTCGTATCAATTATCATTTCAACGATCAACTTCTCCCATAATGATATCTATACTACCTAGTATCGTCATGATATCAGCCAATTTCATTCTTTTAACTAGCTGAGGAAGAATTTGCAAATTGATGAAACCGGGTGGACGAATTTTCCATCTCCAGGGAAAAATGCTATTATCCCCTATCAAATAAATTCCTAATTCTCCTTTTGGGGCTTCTACTCTGACATAAAGTTCTTGTTTCGACAATTCAAAATTGGGTGAAGGTTTTTTACTAATAAATCTATATTCAAAATCATTCCATTCGGAATTTTTTGCTCTATCAAAGCGTCGGACTTCTAAATTCTCATAGGGACCTCCAGGAATTCCTTCTAGAGCCTGTTGAATAATTTTTATAGATTCCCCCATTTCACCTATTCGTACTAAATAACGAGCTAATGAATCTCCTTCTTTTTGCCATTGGACTTCCCAATCGAATTCATTGTAACATTCATAATGATCAACCTTACGAAGATCCCATTGGATTCCAGAAGCTCGTAACATCGGTCCTGATAAACCCCAATTTATTGCTTCCTCTCCACCAATAATGCCCACTTTTTCAACTCGTTCCAAAAAAATGGGATTCCGTGTAATAAGTTTTTGATATTCAACAACTCCTGTTAAAAAATAATCGCAGAAATCAAAACATTTATCTATCCAGCCATGAGGTAGATCAGCAGCTACTCCTCCGATGCGGAAATAATTATGCATCATTCGCATACCTGTGGCGGCTTCGAATAGGTCATATAACAATTCTCTCTCTCTGAAAATATAGAAAAAAGGAGTCTGTGCACCTATATCCGCCATAAAAGGTCCAAGCCATAACAAATGAGAAGCTATACGGCTCAGCTCCAGCATAATTACTCTGATATAACTGGCTCTCTGAGGTACTTGAACATTTTCCAATTGTTCTGGTGCATTTACCGTTATTGCCTCTGTGAACATAGTAGCTAAATAATCCCAACGTGTTACATAAGGAAGATATTGTATAATTGTTCGGTTTTCTGCTATTTTTTCCATTCCTCTGTGTAAATATCCCAATATGGGTTCACAATCAATAACATCTTCACCATCGAGAGTAACGATCAGTCGAAGAACACCATGCATTGATGGGTGGTGAGGGCCCATATTGACTATCATGAGATCTTTTCTTGTAGCCGGTATAGTCATATTTTTTCTTCCTTAATTCATTATTCCACGAATTCCTCAAAACGAGGTTCATCAAAATGAAAAATCTAATAAAATAACTATTAAAAAAAAATTCAAACGATTAAATTAACGAGTTTTTGGTTCCCGAATATCCAACTGATCCATTAATTTCTTATAACGGACTCTATTTTTCTTTGACAAATAAGCCAGGAGCCGTTGACGTTTTCCCAGAATTATTCGTAGACCTCTTTGGGATAAAAAATCTCTTTTGTGCAATTCCAAATGTGAAGTAAGTCTACGTATCTTACTGGTGAAACTTAATACTTGAAATTCAACAGAACCTTTGTTTTCTTCTTTTTCTTCTTGTGAAATAACTGAGATGAATGAATTTTTGATCATAAAAAAAAAAATTTCTATCTTTTTTTCTTTCCCATGGATTTATTTTACTTTACCGAATTACCGAATAGATCAGGAAAAATAAAAATAATAATCTTTATGCCAGTTATTTTAATCTAGTACACACAAAAATTTGGATTTTTTCCTATTTTTTTCTATTCTATCCAAATCAAATTGAAAATTTGATTTGGATAGAATAGAAAAGAAAGAGAAAATACATTTCTACATTCAAGGATTCTGCCGATTTCGTCCTAGATTCAATTGAGTTGATACGCCATTAAATCCGTGTCATGTACCAGAATGTAATACAGTGTATATGTATATCTTTCGGCTTTCATCTACCGAAAAATATCACAGATATATAGGAAATATACTATTAACAAATTCTGAATCGTGGATACATATATATCCTTAACATACTGAAACGGCTACCATTATTGGTATTAAACCAATAGCGATTCATACAAGCTAAATCTTCTAATCGGTAATTGGGCCAAAGAAACAATTTGCATTTAATGAATTTATTTGTATCTGTATTAGTATTAAAATGCTTGTCCTCATTCAAAAATTTTCCAGAGTTTCTTATGTTGCTTTCATTGCAAAATACTAGATTTCTATCCACAAAATTCCAATTACGAGAATTAAAACAAATTAGAATTCTCAATTCTCTACGACGTCTAGGAGATAGAATATTTTCAGGAACAAAGAAATCATAATTACTTTTGTCTCCATTCACAAGTATATTGCCGTGCCTTGCAACGGATTTATAAAAATTCTTCTTATCAACATATCTTTTTTTTATACATTTTCTGTTAGTTTGGTGCTTAATTTTATCGATCAATGAAATACCTAGGGTTTGATATATAATAAATTTTCCATCCCTTTTTATAGATAAACGAATCGGTTCGACAATCAATATTCCCCTTTTTATCAATTCTGTAATAGCTAGATCTTTGTGAGTTAGCAGTTCATACAGACGTATCTCTCCTCTTTGAATCGCGGATATAGCCATTTCCCTTGGATTTATCAGTCTAAGTAGGTGACAATATACCTTGATATTATTGATCATATTTCGATTCAAGGAGTCATCCCATCTTAATTGAAAAAGGAAATATTTTTTCAGGAAGAATTCTAGTTCTGTTTCCTTCTTTTTCTTTTCACCTTTTTTAATGTCTAATCTCGCGTAATTGTCTTCAACTCCAAGATTTTCTTGTTCCTGTTGTTCGTTTTTTTCTTGGTTGAAATTTTCTAATTCAAGATATTCTTTTTGATTAGGTAATATCTGAAGATTTTTTTTATTTTTACTAATATTTTCATAGAAATAAAAATTAAAAAGAAGAAATTTGATTGGTATGATCCATGGTTTAATCCTATATGCATCAAAGAGTGGCACAAATTCTGGGAACAACGGGAGTTCTAGATTTGATATGGTACGATAAACCTTTTCTTGATTCATTCCCATCCAATCAAAAAAAATACTTTTTTGATTGGATGGTTTAATTCCTTGATGAATTGTAAGAGAAAAAATATCTTTTTTTTTCCATTTTTTGATAAAAATTTCAGTCTTAGTATTTTTCTCAATTTTGGTGCTGATATGCGTATTGGTCCAGGTCTCAATGTCGATATTTTTTCTAAGACAAATAGGGAGAATTCTACAATCAAAATATTTTCTATCCAGATTTTTATGTGTAGCAATAATATATTCCTCTTCTAGATAATTACTAATAGGTATACTTACCAATACATAAAATGATTCGGGTTTCAGTGTATTGAAATTGTATGGAATTTCTTGGTCTCCTTTTACTTGTAATGTTGATTCATAAATATATGAGTCCTTCCTATTCCCATAATTCATATATTTATGTGATAAAAGAGAATATCTGTAGTGTTTTTTAAATTTTTCTTTTTGACTCGTCAATGAATCCACTGCCATCGCATAGTCATTTTGCTTCATGTAATGAATTAATTGGTCTTTTTCTTTTTTATGTGAATCAAATTTAATTGAGTTTTTATTTTGAATCATAGAGCGTTGGTTGATTCTATTTCGCCATTTTTGAGGTACTAATCGAGACCATTTTGTCTGAGATAAATTGTATTGATAATGGCCCTTTAACCAGTTTTTCCATTCATTTTTTCCAGACTTATAAATTTTCTTTTGCTTTGATTTGGAATCAAATATTCCTCGTGTCATACAATAATCCTTGATTTTATCCTTAATAAAAGAATGGGTCCTGGTATATTGAAGTACAGATCTCAAGTGATACTTGTTAAGTAATTGGGTTTGTGATAATTTGTAAAATACATATGCTTGGGATAAGTAGGATAAATCATAATTATAATAATAATAAATATTTGAATAATAATAATTATTACTGATATTAGTATTAGAAAACGATTTTTTTATAGTCGAAATAAAGTTCATTGTATTCTGATCTGTTTTATCAATTCCTTTTCGATTTGTTTCATCGTTGTAAATCGATTTTTTGATAATTTTTTTTATTGATTCAAGAAAAAGTTGTGCATTGATCCTAAAAATAGTAATCATACGTAAAAAGATATCTATGTATATTTTTTCAATGAATGATTTCATAAAAAAATGGAATTTACGTATAAATCGGATCTTTTTTCTTTTAAATATCTGCAAAATATGTTTCTGTGATTCCGATTTTTTATCATCACAAGTTAGAACTATTTTTTTCTTGTCTTTTGTGATTCGTTCTAGTTCTATTTGATTCCTGATTGTGACTGTCCTATCAGCAAGATCCGTTATTTTTTTTTCTATGAGTGAGTAATTTGCCCAATTCATGGATCGAATTCGAATGGTTGATTTGTGAATAATCTTATTATTTATTTTAGAATCTCTTACATTTTCATTCGGTTTATATACTTTTACCTTCCTCGATTCAAATAAGAAAATGGGGTTTACTTTTTCCTTCATTTTTTGTTTTATAACTAGAACTATTTCGATAACCCATTTTTTTTTTTCTTTAAAAACTTTTGGAAGGAAAAAAGAATTCTTTTTTCCTTCCAAAAGTTTTTTTAGGAGTTCTTTATAAATGGGTTCAAAAAAAGAAGGTCGTTTTCGGGGAGAACCAAAAGGAACTTCTGTTTCCATTCCCCAAACTGTTAAATAACAAAAATTCTCTTTTTTTCTTTTTTTTTTCATTGGATCTCTATGATGAGATCGTATTTTAGATCTTCGCCAAGGTTTAATATAGAAAGGAGATAGAATCTTTATCTGAATACCCTCTGTTAACCAATTTTGGGGAAATTCTGTTTCCGATAATTGAACACCATTATAGTTGCATTTAACATGTCGTTCTCTCTTCCATTCCTTCCAATCCTCATACCACTCGGGCAATTCGTGTAATAACACACGGCCAATATTTTTCGCTATTATCAATGAAGACAATACAATGTATTTTCTAAGAAAAGACTGGGCTATTAAGATTGAACTTCTTATTGCTTGACCAAATAGAATGTTATTCCAACTTTCTGCTGCTACTGTCCGTTCATTTTCCTTTTTTTTCTCCTCGTTTTTTTTCTTTTCTTTTGTCCTTTCCTCCTCAAAATTGGAAATTTTCAATTCCGGTTCTCTCTCGACCGAATTCCTAAAAATGAGATTCGTCATTTCAGAGATATCAAAAGAAGAAAAAAAAAATATTTTGTCTATTCGATCCAAAAAAAGCGGGGAATGCGGATTTGCATGAAATATTTGCCAAATAACTGTTTTACGTCTTTGAGTACGCATGGATCCTTTTATTATATCCCTACGAAAATCCGATTGTTGCGGGTAGCGTATCAAAGTTACATCTTCTGTTTGATCACTATTACTAGTATTATTAGTAAAAAAATTGATATTATTCTCATTATCAGTATAAATCATCACACGTTTGACTCTTCTTGAACGAATTTCAATATCTTCCATCGATTTTTCCTCATTTTCTTCCTCCAGTTCTTCCAGAAGATTGGTCAATTTATATGACCATTGAGAAACCTTTTTACTGATTTCTTCTATTCCAATGGATTCATTTCTAGTTGTTTGATCATTTTGATCAATTGTCATTATATCGAATACAAATTTCAAAGATTTTGCTTGACTTTCTGAATCAATTTTTCTTTGTTCTGCCAATAAAGAACAGTTTTTCAAAGAAAAATTGGGTGTGAATTCAAAAGAAAATGAGGTTAAGGAATTACCGATATAATTCAAAAATGATTTACCATCACCAAGTGAATTCTTTTGATGTTCAAATTCTCGGAAATTATTAGGAAATAGCTCATGGATCTTATTTATCCAAAGACTTTTTATGGAATCCTCCATATAAGGGATAAAATCATTTATGATTGTATGTAAATCAAAATCTTTTATTGCTCCACGGCATGGTCCGCTCAATAAAGGATCATAAGTTTTGGTCAAGCATTCTTTTTTATTCTTATGATTGCAAAATCTAGTCCTTTTTTCGAGCATATCTAGAGCAAGAAATCCTTTTTCTTTTTTTTCTTTTTCTAGAGCTTTTATTCGCCTTATTAATTCATTGCTCAAGTTGTATTTTTTTTGTTCATTGGTATAAACCCAATAATTATACAGGTCTCCATGGGATAAATTTTTTGTCGTGTACAAAGACATTTTTCGTTCTATCATTTCCGAAAAAGTCGATAAACTGGGTGGATATGTAAAAGATATTTTTTGTTTCCCATTACTTGGACATGTATAAAAAAAATATTGTGACATTTCATTTCGTACAGCATTTTCAAACCGATCATTTTTTATATATCGCAATGGACAATTCCATCGTTTATAATCGAAAAGAAAAGTCACAAGAGGTTTTTCAAAGCAGAAATAAGTCTTTTCATTTTTCTCTTCTTTAAGTCTTCCCAATTCCCAATTATCTTGATAGGTATCAAGATAAGAATCTTCGTAAACCGGATCTTCTTGTTCCTGTTTAGTCTCCTTCGTTTCGGAAGTTGTTTCTACATCGCTTTCTTCCTCACTTTCTCCCCATTCTTCCTCACTTTCTCCCCATTCTTCCTCACTTTCTCCCCATTCTTCCTCACTTTCTCCCCATTCTTCCATTTCTGAGGTTTCTTTCAGTTTCTTAGTGACAATAGGCGACGGCATTCTGCCTAAATAGTAGACACAGGTGATAAATAAGAGAATACTAAAGATTCGAGCCATAGAATTTCTCAATTCTGACACAAGGTACTTATTAGATCGAATAGAATGATTTTGCCGTATCCAGAATAATACCAATCCAACCCATTTCATGAATAAAATGTGACCAATTAACCAACCAACAAAACTACTTGTTACAAATAACATCTTGTTGTTGCATCGAAACATATAAATGTTGACTAATCTGGCTAACGTTGAACTTGGTAAAATGAAATGGTTGAATAATTGAAAAATTAGATTATTCAGGAATACACATTGA